TAATCCTTTAAGAGGTGTTTTGAGTGAGTTATTTCAGCTCCACGGTTTTTTTCCTCTGAATCAAAATTCAATAAATTAAAGTATAGCACTCGATTCAATTATTTGTAGCGAACGAGTATTTTATTTGTATTTAATTTATCGTAAAAAAACTTAAGTTAAGAAGAATGGTCTTTTCAACATTAGTTCTACTTGTAGTAAGAGCTATAAGTTTTGGATAATTATTATTTTTTTCCGTCATATCAATTTTTCTATTTTTTATCTTACTCCTAATTCCTGATTAGTAATCAGGAACCCTTTATTAATCAATAGGATAAAAAAGCTAAAAGAGTAAGTTTCTCCTTCCGAGGAATTAGGGAAAGGAAAGACATAAAGAAAAAATAATTTTATCTGGCCTTCTTACGTATTAATTTTATTTTAATCGAGACAAAAATAGATCTTATTTAGAATTTATTATATTTATTTAGAATTTATTATATAATAAATTCTAAATAAATATATAATAGAAAGAATTTATTTTGACTAAGAACCCTCACTTTTATTATGGAATCAAGTTTATAGAATCAAGTTACCGTTTGCTTTGTTGGATTCGATTAGTGAAAGTCGCGAACTCATAATAAACTCTTTAATACCCTTAAGTAAAAAAAAAAAAAATACAAAGAATAAAAAAGGATGGGAGAATAAGAAAGTTTCTTATATTATATGTTATTATTAAAGTGAATTATCATACATATTTTATATTTATGTATAACGATGAATTAGGTACACATTTATATTCCTTGCACTTATTAACTACTTAATATTAGTTATATTAGATATACTTATCATTAGTTATATTAGATATACTTATCATAAGATATATTAAAAAAACAAATATTAAATTGGGGCACCCATTCTATGACAGATCTACCCTCTATTTTTGTGCCCTTAGTGGGCCTAGTATTTCCGGCAATTGCAATGGCTTCTTTATCTCTTCATGTCCAAGAAAATAAGATTATCTAAATTTGTATGTGGCTCTTTCCGAACACAAATGAGAGACTCATATGCATACGGATACACGATATCTGCATAAATGCAGATTATATATGGGTATGGGTCTAGCTGGTTAAAAATAAATTGGTGAATAGTTTGAAATAGAAAGTCAATGTATCTAACCAATTACTCCTAATAGTTCCCGTCAAAATAGTGCTAGTTGATGAGAGTTACTTCGGGGTCAAGAAAAGTTAAGTCAAATTTATTTGGGTTATTCTCTCAATTCCAATTGAATACAACCGGATCGAGTATAGTAAGTATAATATGAACTGGCGATCAGAGCATATCTGGATAGAACTTATAACGGGGTCTCGAAAAACAAGTAATTTTTTTTGGGCCTGTATCCTTTTTTTAGGTTCATTAGGATTCTTAGTGGTTGGAACTTCCAGTTATCTTGGTAGGAATCTTATACCCGTATTTCCATCTCAGCAAATCTTTTTTTTTCCGCAAGGGATCATAATGTCTTTTTATGGGATCGCGGGTCTATTTATTAGCTCCTATTTGTGGTGTACAATTGCATGGAATGTAGGTAGTGGTTATGATCGATTTGATAGAAAAGAAGGAATTGTTTGTATTTTTCGTTGGGGATTTCCTGGAATAAATCGTCGCATTTTCCTTCGTTTCTTTATGAAAGATATCCAATCCATCAGAATGGAGGTTAAAGAGGGTCTTTATCCTCGTCGTGTCCTTTATATGGAAATAAGAGGCCAAGGGGCCATTCCCTTGACTGGCACTGATGAGAATCTTACTCCACGAGAAATTGAACAAAAAGCTGCCGAATTAGCCTATTTCTTGCGTGTACCAATTGAAGTATTTTGAAATGAAGAATTAATGTTTTCTTAGTATGAAGGAGGGAACTTGCTAATTCCCTTTTTAATAAAGAAGTTTCTTCAAAAGACTTAAGAGAATTCATCCAATATTTCGAATTGATAGGTTACGTTATTCCTGGACTGTGGTTATGGTTAGGCAGTGAAACATAAACATTTCGAAATAATTAATTAATTGATCCGGGAAGGCTTTTTTTGTCTCGAAATTCAAATCATATTTGTTACTTCTAGTGGATTTTCGAGTATTCATCGACCAGGAACAAAGAACAAATGGGGATGAAATTAGTTGGAATTTACCCAATTGAGATATCTCTGGGAATCGTATTTGCTTGCTTATTTTTTTTTATCTGAAAAAGACTCTTTTCTATATTTTATTATTTTATTTTGCTAGATCCAAGGACTCAATAAAAAAAAAAAAATGGGAATAAATTCATAGGTTCGATACCTTGTTATAGAATTCGTGTTCAGATAAATATAAAATAGAATCGACGAATGACGAATGCAGCAGATTCATTAACAATTCACAGAAAAAAAAATGAAAAAAACAAAAGCATTGACTTCCCTCCCATATATTATATCCATAATATTTTTGCCTTGGTGGGTCTCTCTCTCATTTAATAAAAGTCTGGAACCTTGGGTTATTAATTGGTGGAATACCCGGCAATCCGAAACTCTCTTGAATGATATTCAAGAAAAAAGCATTCTAGAAAGATTTATAGAATTAGAAGAACTATTCCTGTTGGACGAAATGATAAAGGAATACCCGGAAACACATATACAAAAGCTTCGTATAGGAATACACAAAGAAACAGTACAATTAGTCAAAACACACGATGAGTATAATTTCCATATAATTTTTAATTTCTCGACAAATATAATCTGTTTCGCTATTCTAAGTGGTTATTTTATTCTGGGTAATGAAGAACTTGTTATTCTTAATTCTTGGGTTCAGGAATTCATCTATAACTTGAGTGACACAATAAAAGCTTTTTCGATTCTTTTAGTTACTGATTTATGGATCGGATTTCATTCAACCCATGGTTGGGAACTTATGATTGGTTCGGTCTACAACGATTTTGGATTAGCTCATAACGATCAAATTATATCCGGTCTTGTTTCCACTTTTCCAGTTATTCTAGATACAATTGTGAAATATTGGATCTTCCATTATTTAAATCGTGTCTCTCCTTCGCTTGTAGTCATTTATCATTCAATGAACGAATAAAGAACTCATTTGATCTCCTGATATCAATCAAATAAGAATGTCTCTTCGTGTTTGAAGAATTTAAGAAAAATATTTTCAATCTTATTTATTCCTTAGTTATACTTCTACCTGTTTAGGGTATTCGTCCCATATTCCAGTACAATTATTCCAGTACAATGGCAGACTCGTGGATAGGGAACTACACTAGTTAGCTACCTTTCTATTTTATTGTAGAAATTCTGGGATCAATGATTGAACCATGCAAAATAGAAATATTTTTTCTTGGGTAAAGGAACAGATGACTCGATCTATTTCTGTATCGATTATGATATATGTAATCACTCGGGCATCTATTTCAAATGCATATCCCATTTTTGCGCAGCAGGGTTATGAAAATCCGCGTGAAGCAACTGGACGAATTGTATGTGCAAATTGCCATTTAGCTAATAAGCCCGTGGATATTGAAGTTCCGCAAACTGTGCTTCCTGATACTGTATTTGAAGCAGTTGTTCGAATCCCCTATGATATGCAACTGAAACAAGTTCTTGCTAATGGGAAAAAGGGGGCTTTGAATGTGGGGGCTGTTCTTATTTTACCCGAAGGATTCGAATTAGCCCCCCCCGATCGTATTTCTCCCGAGGTGAAAGAAAGGACGGGAAATCTATCCTTTCAGAGTTACCGTCCCAATAAACGAAATATTCTTGTGATAGGTCCTGTTCCCGGTCAGAAATATAGTGAAATTGTTTTTCCCATTCTTTCCCCTGACCCTGCTACGAAGAAAGACGTTCACTTCTTAAAATATCCAATATATGTAGGTGGGAATAGAGGAAGAGGTCAGATTTATCCTGATGGGAGCAAGAGTAATAATACAGTCTATAATGCTACATCGGCGGGAATAGTAAGCAGAATAGTACGTAAAGAAAAGGGGGGATATGAAATAACCATAGTTGATGCATCAGATGGACATCAAGTGGTTGATATTATACCTCCAGGACCGGAACTTCTTGTTTCAGAGGGTGAATCCATCAAGCTTGATCAACCATTAACAAGCAATCCTAATATAGGAGGTTTTGGTCAGGGAGATGCAGAAATAGTGCTTCAAGATCCATTACGCGTCCAAGGCCTTTTGTTCTTTTTGGCATCTGTTATTTTAGCACAAATTTTTTTGGTTCTTAAAAAGAAACAGTTTGAAAAGGTTCAATTGTACGAAATGAATTTCTAGATTCAAAAATCTTTAGACTATTAAAATTAAGGAAAGGGTGGTATAAATGAAAGGAACAAATACTTCTATCTAGGGGGGATTACTAGTTTTACTTATCTGCTATTCGACACAAGAAAGGATTTATTTTCTACCCTTTCTTGTGTCATCTTATATTGAAATGAAATAATAATCACTTTTTTTGTCTGTTCGTCAAAGATTACTATATCCTTCTTTTTCGTGTCTATCGAAATCCCTTATTTATATTTCTAATTTCTATTTATGAAAGTAGTGGACAAACAAAAAAGGGGTTAGGGGGGAGTAATTCATTATAAGAAACAAAAGAGTAGAGTAGTTTGAAATGAAACATCAGATCAGAACCAAGATCCCCCTTTTATAATTTCTATGAATAAAATATGTTGACTGGATAATTTTCCAATTTGTATCTTATGGAATACATTAAATGGAATATATCAAAGTCTCATTTAAGAGTAAGAACTCAGCGGGGCCTCGCCGCTATAATAAGGGGATAAGTCCCGCTGAGTTCTTACCTTTTCATGTCTACAATCTGGTTCATCCAATTACTACAGAGATGAACCCAACCCGGAATATGAACCGTAAAAGAAAATACCTATTAAACCGATCACAGGAATACCAGCTACAGTACCTATCAGCCAAAGAGGAATCCTTCCAGTAGTATCGGCCATTTCCCCCGCTTTCCTCCACATTTCATCAAATTGTC